GTCCTTGTAGCTTAAACAAAGCATAGCGCTGAAGACGCTAAGATGGTCGACACATTTTTTTCCCCGAGGACAAAAGACTTAGTCCTAACCCTGCCGTTAATTCTTGCTAGACATATACATGCAAGTATCCGCGCCCCAGTGTAAATGCCCCCAGCCCTTAGTCCCGCAGGCAAGGGGAGCAGGTATCAGGCACGCCCCTCAGAGCAGCCCAAGACACCTAGCCAAGCCACACCCCCACGGGTATTCAGCAGTAATTAACATTAAGCAATGAGTGTAAACTTGACTTAGTCATAGCAACATCCAGGGCCGGCAAATCTTGTGCCAGCCGCCGCGGTCACACAAGAGGCCCAAATTAACAGAAATTCGGCGTAAAGAGTGGTCACATGCTATCTCTACAACTAGGGCCAAAGTGCGACTAAGCTGTCATAAGCTCAAGCTACACCTAAGATCCCCCTCAAGATGACCCTAGCACGCACGATCCATTAAGCCCCACCAAAGCTAGGGTCCAAACTGGGATTAGATACCCCACTATGCCTAGCCCTAAATCTTGGCACTTCCCCCACTAAAGTGCCCGCCCGAGAACTACGAGCACAAACGCTTAAAACTCTAAGGACTTGGCGGTGCCCCAAACCCACCTAGAGGAGCCTGTTCTATAATCGATAACCCACGATTCACCCGACCGCCCCTTGCCAAAACAGCCTACATACCGCCGTCGTCAGCCCACCTTCGTGAAAGAACAACAGTGAGCGCAATAGCCCCACCCGCTAACAAGACAGGTCAAGGTATAGCCCATGGGGCGGAAGAAATGGGCTACATTTTCTGAAACAGAAAACTTAACGAAAGGGAACGTGAAACCGTCCCCAAAAGGCGGATTTAGCAGTAAAGCGGGACAATAGAGCCCCCTTTAAACCGGCCCTGAGGCACGTACATACCGCCCGTCACCCTCCTCACAAGCCACAAACACCCTATAACTAATATGTCTGCCGGCCAAAGATGAGGTAAGTCGTAACAAGGTAAGTGTACCGGAAGGTGCACTTGGCCCACCAAGACGTAGCTACAACAAAAGCATTCAGCTTACACCTGAAAGATATCTGCTATCCACCAGATCGCCTTGAAGCCAACTCTAGCCCAACCATATCATAACCAAATAAGCCAAAACTAACTCCACTGCCAAACTAAAACATTCTCCTGTCTTAGTATGGGCGACAGAAAAGACCCCCTGGCGCGACAGAGACCACGTACCGTAAGGGAAAGTTGAAATAACAATGAAAAACAAAGCAACAAACAGCAAAGATAAACCCTTGTACCTCTCGCATCATGATTTAGCAAGAACAACCAAGCAAAACGAACTTAAGCTTGCCCTCCCGAAACTCAAGCGAGCTACTTACAGGCAGCTGCCCGAGCGAACCCGTCTCTGTGACAAAAGAGTGGGATGACCTGTTGGTAGAGGTGAAAAGCCAATCGAGCTGGGTGATAGCTGGTTGCCTGTGAAGCGAATCTAAGTTCCCTCTTGACAACCCCCCCCCCCACGGACAGCCTCGCCTAACCCCCATGTGGCAAACCAAGAGCAATTTAAAGGGGGTACAGCCCCTTTAAAAAAGAGAACAGTCTCCCATAGAGGATAACTAACCATCCACCAACCATCCAAACTGTAGGCCCTTAAGCAGCCACCAACAAAGAATGCGTCAAAGCTCTCAACCTAAAAAAATCTAAAAACAACATGACTCCCTCACCCCCAACAGGCTAGCCTATACAGATAGGAGCACCAATGCTAAAATGAGTAACTGAGGAATCCCTCCCTCTTAAGCGCAAACTTACATCCCACATTATTAACGGACCACAACCAATACCACAAACCCACACAAGACCCTATATTTTACCCCCCGTTAATCCAACCCAGGAGCGCTCAACTAGAAAGATTAAAATCTGTAAAAGGAACTAGGCAAACCCAGGACCCGACTGTTTACCAAAAACATAGCCTTCAGCAAGCCAAGTATTGAAGGTGAAGCCTGCCCAGTGACACTACGTTCAACGGCCGCGGTATCCTAACCGTGCAAAGGTAGCGCAATCAATTGTCCCATAAATGGGGACCAGTATGAATGGCTAAACGAGGCCCCAACTGTCTCTTACAGATAATCAGTGAAATTGATCTCCCTGTGCAAAAGCAGGAATAAACACATAAGACGAGAAGACCCTGTGGAACTTAAAAATCAGCAGCCACCCGACACAAAATCAAACCTATCAGGCCCACCACAATCAGACACTGGCCCGCATTTTTCGGTTGGGGCGACCTTGGAGAAAAACAAATCCTCCAAAAACAAGACCTCCCCTCTTAACCAAGAACAACCCCTCAAAGTACTAACAGTAATCAGACCCAATACAATTGACCAATGGACCAAGCTACCCCAGGGATAACAGCGCAATCCCCTCCAAGAGCCCATATCGACAAGGGGGTTTACGACCTCGATGTTGGATCAGGACATCCTAATGGTGCAGCAGCTATTAAGGGTTCGTTTGTTCAACGATTAATAGTCCTACGTGATCTGAGTTCAGACCGGAGCAATCCAGGTCGGTTTCTATCTATGCACGAACTTCTCCCAGTACGAAAGGACCGGAAAAGTGGGGCCAATGCTTTAAACACGCCCCCCCCACAAGTAATGAACCCAACTAAATTACAAAAAGGCCACACATCAACCCTAATCCTAGAAAAGGATCGCTAGCGTGGCAAAGCCAGGTAAGTGCAAAAGGCTTAAGCCCTTTGACCAGAGGTTCAAATCCTCTCTCTAGCCCAAATATGCCCCAACTCCCCATCCTAAACCACCTTATTATGTCCCTATCCTATGCTGTCCCAGTCCTCATCGCTGTTGCCTTCCTTACTTTAGTAGAACGAAAAATCCTGAGCTATATACAAGCCCGAAAAGGGCCCAACATTGTAGGCCCATTCGGACTACTACAGCCCGTGGCAGATGGAGTAAAACTCTTCATTAAAGAGCCTATCCGCCCTTCTACCTCATCCCCCCTCCTATTCATTATAACCCCCATATTAGCTCTTCTCCTAGCCCTCACAATCTGAATCCCACTGCCTTTACCGTTTTCCCTAACAGACTTAAACCTAGGACTCCTTTTTCTTCTAGCAATGTCCAGCCTAGCAGTCTACTCAATCTTATGATCAGGTTGAGCCTCAAACTCAAAATACGCCCTAATCGGCGCACTACGGGCAGTAGCACAAACCATCTCCTACGAGGTAACACTAGCCATTATCCTACTATCAACAATCATCCTAAGTGGTAACTACACACTAAGCACCCTCTCTACCACTCAAGAGCCACTATACCTCATCTTCTCCTCCTGGCCCCTCACAATAATATGATTTATCTCAACGCTGGCCGAAACAAACCGGGCCCCCTTTGATTTAACAGAAGGAGAATCAGAGCTGGTATCAGGATTCAACGTAGAATATGCAGCTGGCCCATTCGCCCTATTCTTCCTAGCAGAATACGCAAACATTATACTAATAAACGCACTAACAACCATCCTATTCCTAAACCCAAGCACACTCAACACACCCCCCGAACTATTCTCAGTAACCCTTGCTACAAAGACCCTACTCCTCTCCTCCACCTTCCTGTGAATCCGCGCCTCCTACCCCCGATTCCGCTACGACCAACTCATGCACCTACTTTGAAAAAACTTCCTCCCCCTAACACTAGCACTATGCCTATGACACATCAGCATGCCAATCTCCTATGCAGGCCTACCTCCTTACTTAAGGAAATGTGCCTGAACATAAAGGGTCACTATGATAAAGTGAACATAGAGGTACACCAACCCTCTCATTTCCTAAAACTTAGAAAAGTAGGAATTGAACCCACACAGAAGAGATCAAAACTCTTCATACTTCCTTTATATTATTTTCTAGTAAGGTCAGCTAATAAAGCTATCGGGCCCATACCCCGAAAATGATGGTTCAACTCCTTCCCTCACTAATTAACCCCCATGCAAAACTGATCTGCACCACAAGCCTACTCATAGGTACAACCATCACAGTCTCAAGCAACCACTGAGTAATGGCCTGAACCGGCCTCGAAATCAACACCCTAGCCATTATCCCTCTAATCTCAAAACCCCATCACCCTCGAGCCATCGAGGCCTCAATCAAATACTTCCTAGTACAAGCAGCTGCTTCAGCACTAATCCTCTTCTCAAGCATGACCAATGCCTGAGCCACAGGCCAATGAGACATCACTCAACTAAGCCACCCCCTAGCATCCACCCTACTAACAACAGCAATTGCAATAAAACTAGGACTAGTACCATTCCACTTCTGACTCCCAGAAGTCCTACAAGGCTCATCCCTAATCACCGCCCTACTACTATCTACAGTAATAAAATTCCCCCCAATCACAATCCTCTCCATAACATCACACTCCCTTGACCCGACCCTGCTAGTCATCATAGCAATTGCCTCAGCTGCTCTGGGGGGATGAATGGGACTAAACCAAACCCAAACCCGAAAAATCTTAGCCTTTTCATCCATCTCTCACCTAGGTTGAATAGCCATTATTATCGCCTACAACCCAAAACTCACCCTACTAACTTTTTACCTATACTCACTAATAACCGCTACCGTATTCCTAGCCCTAAACACAACCAAAACCCTAAAACTATCCACTATAATAACATCATGAACAAAAACCCCCATACTAAACGCAACTTTAATAGCAACCCTGCTCTCCCTGGCAGGCCTCCCCCCACTAACTGGCTTCCTACCAAAATGACTAATCATCCAAGAACTCACCAAACAAGAGATAGCCCCGTCAGCAACAACAATAGCCATCCTATCACTCCTAGGCCTATTCTTCTACCTTCGACTCGCGTATCACTCAACAATCACACTCCCACCAAACTCCACTAACTTCATAAAACAATGGTACATTAACAAATCAACAAACACCCCAACCGCCATCCTCACCTCCTTATCAATCCTACTCCTACCACTATCACCAGCAATCCTAACAGTCACCTAAGAAACTTAGGATAACCCAAACCGAAGGCCTTCAAAGCCTTAAACAAGAGTTAAACCCTCTTAGTTTCTGCTAAGACCCGCAGGACGCTAACCTGCATCTCCTGAATGCAACTCAAATGCTTTAATTAAGCTAGGGCCTTACCACACTAGACAGGTGGGCCTTGATCCCACAAACCCCTAATTAACAGCTAGGTGCCCAAACCAACGGGCTTCTGCCTAATCAGACCCTGACACATATTTAATGCGCATCAATGAGCTTGCAACTCAACATGAATTTCACTACAGGGTCGATAAGAAGAGGAATCAAACCTCTGTAAAAAGGACTACAGCCTAACGCTTTAACATTCAGCCATCTTACCTGTGACCTTCATCAACCGATGATTATTCTCAACTAACCATAAAGATATTGGCACCCTTTACCTCATCTTCGGCGCCTGAGCTGGCATAGTCGGAACTGCCCTCAGCCTGCTTATCCGCGCAGAACTCGGCCAACCAGGAACTCTCCTGGGAGATGACCAAATCTACAATGTAATTGTCACCGCCCATGCTTTCGTAATAATCTTCTTCATAGTAATGCCCATTATAATTGGAGGATTTGGAAACTGACTGGTCCCCCTCATAATCGGCGCCCCCGACATAGCATTCCCACGTATAAACAACATAAGCTTCTGACTCCTTCCACCATCATTCCTCCTCTTATTAGCCTCCTCTACAGTAGAAGCAGGCGCAGGTACAGGATGAACGGTATATCCACCCCTAGCCGGAAACCTAGCCCATGCCGGAGCCTCAGTCGACCTAGCCATCTTCTCCCTTCACTTAGCAGGAGTCTCCTCAATCCTAGGAGCAATCAACTTCATCACAACTGCCATTAACATAAAACCCCCAGCCCTGTCACAATACCAAACCCCACTGTTCGTTTGATCCGTACTAATCACCGCAATCTTACTCCTACTCTCACTTCCAGTCCTTGCTGCCGGAATCACCATACTCCTAACAGACCGAAACCTAAACACAACATTCTTTGACCCCGCTGGAGGAGGAGACCCAGTCCTATACCAACACCTATTCTGATTCTTCGGCCACCCAGAAGTCTACATCTTAATTCTCCCCGGGTTCGGAATCATCTCACACGTAGTCACATACTATGCCGGCAAAAAAGAACCCTTCGGGTACATAGGAATAGTGTGAGCCATACTATCCATTGGATTCCTAGGCTTTATCGTATGGGCCCACCACATATTCACTGTAGGAATAGACGTAGATACCCGCGCATACTTTACATCCGCCACCATAATTATCGCCATCCCAACCGGCATTAAAGTATTCAGCTGACTCGCTACACTACACGGAGGAACTATCAAATGAGACCCCCCAATACTATGAGCCCTAGGCTTCATCTTCCTCTTCACCATCGGAGGCCTAACAGGAATCGTCCTAGCAAACTCCTCCCTAGATATCGCCCTACACGACACATACTACGTAGTCGCCCACTTCCACTACGTACTATCAATAGGCGCAGTCTTTGCTATCATAGCAGGATTCACCCACTGATTTCCACTCTTCACAGGATATACCCTCCACCCGACATGAACAAAAGCACATTTCGGCGTAATATTCACAGGTGTAAACCTAACATTCTTCCCCCAACACTTCCTAGGCCTAGCTGGCATGCCTCGACGATACTCAGACTACCCAGATGCCTACACCCTATGAAACACTATTTCTTCTATTGGCTCACTAATCTCAATGACAGCCGTAATTATACTAATATTCATCACCTGAGAAGCCTTCGCATCAAAACGAAAAATCCTACAATCAGAACTAACCCCCACCAACATCGAATGAATCCACGGCTGCCCTCCCCCATACCACACCTTTGAAGAACCAGCCTTCGTTCAAGTACAAGAAAGGAAGGAATCGAACCCTCATACACTGGTTTCAAGCCAATCGCATACAAACCACTTATGCTTCTTTCTTATGAGGCATTAGTAAACTAATTACATAGTCTTGTCAAGACTAAATCACGGGTGAAACCCCCGTATACCTCTCGTGGCCAACCACTCTCAATTCGGATTCCAAGACGCATCATCCCCCATTATAGAAGAACTTGTCGAATTCCACGACCACGCCCTAATAGTCGCACTAGCAATCTGCAGCCTAGTCCTATATCTCTTAACCCTCATGCTAACAGAAAAACTATCCTCAAACTCTGTAGACGCACAAGAAATTGAGTTAATCTGAACAATCCTACCAGCCATCGTTCTCATCTTACTTGCCCTCCCTTCACTACAAATCCTGTACATAATAGACGAAATCGAAGAACCAGATCTAACCCTAAAAGCCATTGGCCACCAATGATACTGATCCTATGAATACACAGACTTCAAAGACTTATCATTCGATTCATACATACTTCCCACAACAGAACTTCCACAAGGACACTTCCGACTACTAGAAGTAGACCATCGAATAGTAGTACCAATAGAATCCCCAATCCGCATCATCATCACCGCTGCCGACGTCCTCCACTCATGAGCTGTTCCCACCCTAGGCGTAAAAACTGATGCAATTCCAGGACGACTAAACCAAACATCATTCATTGCCACCCGGCCAGGAATCTTCTACGGCCAATGTTCAGAGATCTGCGGAGCCAACCACAGCTACATACCAATCGTAGTAGAATCCACCCCCCTCTCCCACTTCGAAAGCTGATCCTCATTACTATCATCCTAATCATTAAGAAGCTATGCAACAGCACTAGCCTTTTAAGCTAGAAATAGAGGAAACATCACACCCTCCTTAATGAAATGCCACAGCTCAACCCAAACCCATGGTTCTTCATCCTACTAGCCTCATGACTAACATTTTCACTCCTAATCCAACCAAAACTCCTATCATTCACCACCACTAATCCACCATCCAACAAAACCATAACAACCAACAAAAACAACCCATGAACCTGACCATGAACTTAAGCTTCTTCGACCAATTCACAAGCCCACACCTCCTAGGCATCCCTCTAATTCTACTCTCTATACTAATTCCCGCCCTACTACTTCCCTCGCCGGACAACCGATGAATCACCAACCGACTCTCCACCCTCCAATCATGACTACTCCACCTCATCACAAAACAACTAATAATACCCCTAAACAAAAAAGGGCATAAATGAGCTCTAATCCTAACATCACTAATAATCTTCCTACTTATAACAAACTTACTAGGCCTACTCCCCTATACCTTCACCCCAACTACCCAGCTATCAATAAACATAGCACTAGCATTCCCACTCTGACTTGCAACCCTGCTCACAGGCCTACGAAACCAACCAACCATCTCACTGGGACACCTCCTGCCCGAAGGGACCCCCACCCCACTAATCCCGGCCCTAATTATAATTGAAACCACTAGCCTGCTCATCCGTCCTCTTGCACTTGGCGTCCGACTCACAGCAAACCTCACAGCAGGTCACCTCCTCATCCAACTAATCTCCACGGCCACAACCGTACTCCTCCCCATCATACCAGCAATTTCAATCCTAACCACATTAATCCTACTACTATTAACAATCCTAGAAGTAGCAGTAGCTATAATCCAAGCCTACGTATTCGTACTACTACTAAGCCTATACTTACAAGAAAACATCTAATGGCCCACCAAGCACACTCCTACCACATAGTAGACCCAAGCCCATGACCCATTTCTGGGGCAGCTGCAGCCTTACTCACCACCTCAGGGTTAATCATATGATTCCACCAAAACTCACCACAATTACTAACCCTGGGCCTACTCTCCATAATCCTAGTTATACTACAATGATGACGAGACATTGTACGAGAAAGTACATTCCAAGGACATCACACCCCAACAGTCCAAAAAGGCCTCCGATACGGTATAATCCTCTTCATCACATCCGAAGCTTTCTTCTTCCTAGGCTTCTTCTGAGCATTCTTCCACTCCAGCCTAGTACCCACTCCAGAACTCGGAGGACAATGACCCCCAACAGGAATCAAACCCCTAAACCCTCTAGAAGTACCACTACTCAACACAGCCATCCTTTTAGCCTCGGGCGTCACTGTAACATGAGCACACCACAGCATCACAGAAGGCAACCGAAACCAAGCAATCCACGCCCTAACCCTAACAATTCTACTAGGATTCTACTTTACTGCACTCCAGGCAACAGAGTACTACGAAGCCCCATTCTCAATTGCCGACGGTGTATACGGCTCAACCTTCTTCGTCGCCACAGGCTTCCACGGACTCCACGTAATCATCGGGTCCTCCTTCCTATCTGTATGCCTACTCCGACTAATCAAATTCCACTTCACATCTAACCACCACTTCGGATTCGAAGCCGCAGCTTGATACTGACACTTTGTAGATGTAATTTGACTGTTCCTCTACATAACCATCTACTGATGAGGATCCTGCTCTTCTAGTATACTAATTACAATTGACTTCCAATCTATAGAATCTGGCGCAAACCCAGAGAAGAGCAATCAACATAATCACATTCATATTTACACTTTCTCTCATCCTAAGCACCGCCCTAACCACACTAAACTTCTGACTAGCCCAAACCAACCCAGACTCAGAAAAACTATCCCCATACGAATGCGGCTTCGATCCACTAGGCTCTGCCCGCCTACCATTCTCCATCCGATTCTTCCTCAGTAGCTATCCTATTCTTACTCTTCGACCTAGAAATCGCACTCCTCCTCCCGCTACCCTGAGCTACTCAACTCCAATCCCCCACCAACACCATAACATGGTCCTACATCATCATCCTACTACTAACTCTAGGACTAATCTATGAATGATCACAAGGTGGCCTAGAATGAGCAGAATAAACAGAAAGTTAGTCTAACCAAGACAGTTGATTTCGGCCCAACAGACCATAGCCTGACACTATGACTTTCTTCATGTCACTCATACACCTAAGCTTCTACTCAGCCTTCGCTCTAAGCAGCTTAGGACTAGCATTCCACCGAACCCACCTAATCTCCGCCCTACTATGCTTAGAAAGCATAATACTATCAATATACCTCGCCCTCTCCATCTGACCCCTCGAAAACCAAACAATAACACTTACCATTACCCCAATGCTCATACTCACATTCTCCGCCTGCGAGGCGGGCACAGGCCTAGCAATACTAGTAGCCTCCACACGAACTCACGGCTCCGACCACCTCCATAACCTAAACCTCCTACAATGCTAAAAATCATTATCCCAACAATCATACTTGCCCCCACAGCCCTCCTATCCCAACAAAAACTATTATGAGCCAACACCACTACCCATGCCCTAATAATCGCCACTATCAGCCTACAATGGCTCCTCCCCACATACTATCCCCACAAAAATCTAACACAATGAACCAGCATCGACCAAATTTCCTCCCCCCTACTAGTCCTCTCATGCTGACTACTACCTCTAATAATACTAGCAAGCCAAAACCACCTACAACATGAACCCCTAACACGAAAACGAACCTTCCTAATAGCCCTAATCACCATCCAACCATTCATCCTCCTAGCATTCTCAGCCTCAGACCTCATCTTATTCTACATCTCATTCGAGGCAACCCTAATCCCAACCCTAATCCTAATCACCCGTTGAGGAAACCAGCCAGAACGCCTAAGCGCCGGCATCTACCTACTATTCTACACCCTAATCAGCTCACTCCCCTTACTAGTCACAATCCTCCACCTACATACCCTAACTGGCACCCTCCACCTAACAATACTAAAACTGACCCACCTCACCCCCACCAACTCTTGAACCAACTTGCTATCTGGTCTCGCCCTACTGACAGCATTCATAGTAAAAGCCCCCCTATACGGACTCCACCTATGACTCCCCAAAGCCCACGTAGAAGCCCCAATCGCAGGCTCTATACTACTTGCTGCACTCCTCCTGAAACTGGGCGGATATGGAATCATACGAATCACCCTCCTAATAACACCTCTCCCAAGCCAACTATACTATCCATTCCTAACCCTTGCACTTTGAGGAGCCCTTATGACCAGCTCAATCTGCCTACGCCAAACCGACTTAAAATCCCTTATCGCCTACTCCTCCGTAAGCCACATAGGCCTAGTCATCGCCGCAACCATAATCCAAACCCACTGATCATACTCAGGGGCAATAACCCTAATAATCTCTCACGGACTTACTTCATCAATACTATTCTGTCTAGCCAACACAAACTACGAACGAACTCACAGCCGAATTCTAATCCTAACACGAGGCATACAACCCCTACTCCCCCTAATAGCTACCTGATGATTACTGGCCAACCTTACAAACATAGCACTCCCCCCCACAACAAACCTAATAGCAGAATTAACAATTATAATTACACTTTTCAACTGATCCCCTCCCACAATCATCCTCACCGGAACAGCAACCTTCCTAACCGCCGCATACACACTATTCATGCTCCTAACGACCCAACGAGGAACACTACCAACCTACATCACATCAATCCAAAACTCAAACACACGAGAACACCTCCTGATAGCCCTCCACATTATTCCCTTACTACTCCTGATCTTAAAACCAGGACTAATCTCCGGAGTCCCCTTATGCAAGTATAGTTTCAATCCAAACATTAGACTGTGATTCTAAAAATAGAAGTTAAACCCTTCTTGCCTGCCGAGGGGGAGAATCAAATCAACAAGAACTGCTAATTCTTGCACCTGAGCCTAAAACCTCAGCCCCCTTAACTTTTAAAGGATAACAGCAATCCGTTGGTCTTAGGAACCACCTACCTTGGTGCAAATCCAAGTAAAAGTAGTGGATGCCACACTGCTCCTAAACACCCTCACACTCCTCACACTAACTATTATCCTCACACCCGTACTACTCCCCCTACTATCAAAGAAACTCCAAAACTCTCCAACAACCATCACCAACACAGTAAAAACAGCCTTCATAACCAGCCTAGTGCCAATAACACTATTCACATACCTAGGCATAGACAGTATCACCTCTTGCTGAGAATGAAAATTCATCATAAACTTTAAAATTCCCCTTAGCCTAAAAATCGACCAATATTCCACAATATTCTTCCCAATCGCACTATTCGTAACATGGTCCATCCTCCAATTTGCAACATGATACATAGCTGCAGACCCACATATCACAAAATTCTTTTTCTATCTCCTAATATTCCTAATCGCCATGCTAACCCTAACCATCGCTAACAACATATTCCTACTATTCATCGGCTGAGAAGGTGTGGGAATCATATCCTTCCTACTAATCGGCTGGTGACATGGCCGAGCAGAAGCCAACACAGCCGCCCTCCAAGCGGTACTATACAACCGAATCGGAGATATCGGCCTCATTCTAAGTATAGCATGACTAGCATCAACACTAAACACCTGAGAAATCCAACAAACCATTACCCCAACCCAAACCCACACAGCACCCCTACTAGGCCTCATTCTCGCTGCCACAGGAAAATCCGCTCAATTCGGCCTGCACCCATGACTCCCCGCCGCCATAGAAGGTCCAACCCCAGTATCCGCCTTACTCCACTCCAGCACAATAGTCGTCGCCGGAATCTTCCTACTCATCCGCACCCACCCCCTACTAGCCAATAACCCAATTGCACCCTCCCTCTGCCTATGCCTAGGAGCCCTATCCACCCTATTCGCTGCCACATGTGCCCTCACACAAAACGACATCAAAAAAATCATCGCCTTCTCCACAGCAAGCCAACTTGGCCTAATAATAGTCGCTATTGGACTAAACCTCCCACAACTAGCCTTCCTCCACATCTCAACCCATGCCTTCTTCAAAGCTATACTCTTCCTCTGCTCTGGATCAATCATCCATGCCCTCCAAGGGGAACAGGACATCCGAAAAATAGGTGGCCTACAAAAACCACTCCCAACAACCACCTCTTGCCTCACCATTGGTAGCCTCGCCCTAATAGGAACTCCATTTCTAGCAGGATTTTATTCAAAAGACTTAATCATTGAAAACCTAAACACATCGTACCTAAACACCTGGGCCCTACTCCTAACCCTCCTAGCCACCTCATTCACTGCAACCTACAGCCTACGTATAATCTTCCTAGTTCAAACAGGAACTACCCGCACACCCACCATCACCCCAATAAACGAAAACAACCCAGCAATTACCAACCCCCTCATCCGCTTAGCCACAGGGAGCATCATAGCCGGACTACTCATCACATCCTACATCCCCCCAGCAAAAACACCCCCCATAACCATACCCATAACTACAAAAACCACAGCCATCATCATCACAGCCCTAGGCATTATACTAGCCATAGAACTCTCAAACATAACCCACACCCTAACCCAGCCAAAACAAAATACTCCCCTAAACTTCTCTTCAACACTAGGCTACTTCAACCTACTAATCCACCGCACCACCCCCACAAAACTCCTAAGCAACGGACAAAAACTTGCCTCCCACTTAGCCGACCTGTCCTGATACAAAAAAATAGGCCCCGAAGGCATTGCCGACTTACAACTCATAGCAACTAAAACCTCAACCACCCTCCATACTGGACAGATCAAAGCCTACCTAGGGTCATTTGCCCTATCCATCATTATCCTGCTCCTATCAACACACAGAACCTAAACCTAATGGCCCCAAACACCCGAAAAGTCCACCCCCTGCTAAAAATAATCAACACCTCCCTAATTGATCTACCCACTCCCCCAAACATCTCTGCCTGATGAAACTTCGGCTCCCTCTTAGGCATCTGCCTAATAACACAAATCTTAACCGGCCTACTACTAGCCATACACTACACTGCAGACACAACCCTAGCATTCTCATCCGTCTCCCACACCTGCCGAAACGTACAATACGGCTGATTAATCCGCAACCTCCACGCAAACGGCGCATCATTCTTCTTCATCTGCATTTATTTCCACATTGGCCGAGGACTTTACTACGGCTCATATCTATACAAAGAAACATGAAACACAGGAATTATCCTACTACTAACCCTCATAGCAACCGCCTTTGTAGGTTATGTACTACCCTGAGGACAAATATCATTCTGGGGCGCTACAGTAATCACTAATCTATTCTCAGCCATCCCATACATCGGCCAAACCCTTGTCGAATGGGCCTGAGGAGGTTTCTCAGTAGACAATCCAACACTAACACGCTTCTTCGCCCTACACTTCCTACTCCCCTTTACAATCGCAGGCCTCACCATAATCCACCTCACCTTCTTACACGAATCTGNNNCCAACAACCCACTAGGCATTTCATCAAACTGCGACAAAATCCCATTCCACCCATACTTTTCACTAAAAGACATCCTAGGCTTCACACTCCTACTCCTCCTCCTAACAACAATAGCCCTATTCTCCCCAAATCTATTAGGAGACCCAGAAAACTTCACCCCAGCAAACCCACTAGCCACCCCACCCCACATTAAACCAGAATGATACTTCCTATTCGCATACGCCATCCTACGCTCAATCCCCAACAAACTANGGGGAGTACTAGCCCTAGCCGCCTCCGTACTGATCCTCTTCTTAACCCCCCTCCTTCATAAATCCAAACAACGTTCAATAACATTCCGTCCACTCTCCCAAGTCCTATTCTGAACACTAGTAGCCAACCTATTCATCCTAACATGAATCGGCAGCCAACCAGTAGAACACCCATTCATCATCATCGGCCAACTAGCCTCCACAACCTACTTCACCATCCTACTAGTTCTCTTCCCCCTCATCGGAGCCCTAGAAAACAAAATACTCAACTACTAAAAATACTCTAATAGTTTAACAAAAACATTGGTCTTGTAAGCCAAAGAGTGAAGACTACACCCCTTCTTAGAGTTTCCCCCACCTTCAGAGAAAAAGGACTTAAACCTCCACCTCCAACTCCCAAAGCTGGCATTCTACATTAAACTATTCTCTGACGCCCCCTAAACTGCTCGAATCGCCCCCCGCGACAACCCCCGCACAAGCTCCAACACAACAAATAAAGTAAGCAACAGACCCCACCCAGCAACCACAAACATTCCTGCCCCACAAGAATAAAACATTCCCACCCCACCAAAATCTAACCGAACCAAAAACAGCCCCCCTCCATCCACAGTAACCACCCCCAACTTCCAACCCTCAACAGAACCACCAATAACAGCTCCAACCACAACCACCAAAACAAACCCACTACCATACCCCAAAACCCGCCAATCCCCCCAAGCCTCAGGAAATGGGTCAGCAGCCAAAGACACAGAATATACAAAAACCACCAACATCCCACCCAAATACACCATAAACAACACCAAAGCTACAAAAGACACTCCCAAGCTCAACAACCATCCACACCCTACAACAGAAGCTAAAACTAAACCAACTACACCNTAGTACGGAGAAGGGTTAGATGCAACTGCTAGCCCTCCCAAAATAAAACACAACCCTAAAAAGAGCACAAAATAAGTCATAACAGTTCCTGCTTGGTCTCTCTCCAAGGTCTACGGCCTGAAAAGCCGCCGTTGTAGCCCTCAACCACAGGAACTTAATTAATAACGGGCCCCCCCTTCCCCCCCATAGGCATGAATCTCCTATTATCTAAGCATTCTTACAGCTCTATGTATTATTGTACATTAATTTATATACCCCATAATACATTATATGTAATTCTAGAGACTCATAGGAATGTAACTCTTTAGGATATTGTCTGCTTGATCTGATTATAACCCTGGCACAGTATTATCATGTCAAATTACAGGTCATTGCATGCTTAATAAACAGTCCTGGCAGAGTTGTAACTCAAAATCCCTGATAGATATGGAAGTGCTTTAATACATATTATTAATGCTAGTTGGACATAATACTTAAATTACAGCTCGGAGTGCTAATCCAATAGACATGGAATGTTTATATTACTCTGATCGCTTGTTTTACAGTCCCCGTACATGAGTATCAAGTATGACAAGAATTTGCATGTGGAGCAGTTCAAGCTACTAGCGTCAGGACCATTCATTCCCCCTACACCCTAACACAGATATGCTCTTTTGTGCCTCTGGTTCCTATTTCAGGCCCATAGACTGGCTCGATTCCTCACCTCGATGCCTTTCACTGAGTCATCTGGTAGATGGTGTGTCGGACAGTAACTTTTCTTGCAGGGATTGATTAATGAGACGGTTGTCGTATATGGGGAATCATCTTAACACTGATGCACTTTACATTACACTTGGCTATGGTGTATCCACTGTTATTTGTTATGTTGCTATTTAATGAATGCTCGTAAGACATATTTTTCCATTTTGCGCCACCGCTAACTTTCTAACCAACACTAGGAAGTTTTAACCAAATTTAACCATCCATTTTTTATAATTTTTTTTTCATTTTTTTTCATCTTTTTGTCAAAATCAACAGCACCGAAATCACATTAATAACACAATTACACAAATTTTATATACATATATATAATTACATCTAAAAATTATTAAAGGAACCCCCCTACTAAAACAAACAAACAAACACACCCAACCCAACCAGCAGGCANNAANCAAACAAACAAACAAACAAACAAACAAACAAACAAACAAACAAACAAACAAACAAACAAACAAACAAACAAACAAACAAACAAACAAACAAA